TAATAATCCAATTTTTCAATTTCTAATTGACTGTTGGATACAAATCACGAGAATGTATATTCTTCCTCGAATTTTTCATTGAGAAGGTAAAGGATTAAATCGTTTTAAGAAATAAAGTTTTTCATCCGAATATCAGCCAAGGGATCCCTTAACTATTCGTTTCAATTACTAGAACGAATCACACTTTTACCACTAAACTATACCCGCTACGATACAATTATCGTATATAATGAACTTTTTGTCGAGTAAGACAATGGAACATTTTTAATATATTTTCTTATTTTCATTTAATTAATTTGATATTTCAATTGCTATTTTATTTAATTAGTTATTTTAATTAGTTATTAAGTTAACTATTTATTTCTATTTCAATTGCTATATTTCAATTTGAAATTATTATTTATATAATTATATAAATAATAATTTCAAAATTAATAAAAAATAGAAAAAAATAATAGAAATTCTAAAAATATATAATTAAATAAATTCAAATTAATATAAATTAAATATAGATAAATTAAATATAGAATCTATTTTTAGAATATAAAAATAAACAATAATAGAAAAATAGACAATTTCGAATTATATATAATTCGAAATATATATTTAATAAATTATAGAATAAATAGAGAATTTGAGAGAATTCGAATTTCTATTATTATATAATTAAATAATAAAAAAAGTAATTACGAAATAAAGTAATAAAGAGAGAGGCAAAGCCTTTTTTTTCACGCCTTACTTGTTGTATAATGTAACTACTTGCTATGTAATGGAACATAATAATTATCCTTATAATTATCCTTTTTTAATCGGGAGAGATGGCTGAGTGGACTAAAGCGTCGGATTGCTAATCCGTTGTACGAGTTATTCGTACCGAGGGTTCGAATCCCTCCCTTTCCGGTTCCAGTGATGACTTGAATTTTTTTTATCTTTTCTTTCAAATTTCTTTATTTATATTAATATTTCTATGGCAAATTCTATTTAAAATATTAATTTAAAACAAAAATATAGATTCAAATCGAGATCTAGAATAGATAAAGACTGGGTAAAAAGAAATAACATACTAAAAACATTTTAAAATCAAGAAAACCCTTAGAATTTTTATTCTATTCTTCACGTCCAGGATTACGCCCAGGATCATTAGATAAAAACCCAAAGATGAAGAGAGAAACAAAGAATATAACTACTGTGTAAACAAAGAGTTTAAGAGTAAGCATTAGAAAAGCTCCACGATCTTTTTTGGTTTGGAAAAAAAAAATAGATTCTCTATTTTTATACCACATTTTCTATTTTAACACCAAGAAATGAAGTGATTTCTAGAAATAGAAATGAATTTTTCGAAATTCATTTGGAATAAGAGTCGAGTCTTTCTTATAATTTTTTTTCATAACTACAATTAGGGCGCTAATAGAATCTGGAATGAAAAAAAAGTTAAGAATGAGAAAAGAAAAATGGGGGTGATCAAAAATTCTCGCGTTTATACAATAACTTTAATGTTTGAATTAAGAGCTTAGAGTATAAGACTTATCTGATCTTCTTAATTACTATAATTTTTTTCTCGAATAAATCATGAATTTTTTTAGGATAGTATTAAAATCTCATCGAAAACTTACAGCAGCTTGCCAAACAAAGGCTAATAGAAAAAAGAGTAAAGGGATTACTGGCATAACATCTACGATTGGATTCAAAAAAGCGTAGGCTTCAGGCAATTTTGTGAAGAAAAAATTGCTTGAATAAAGGGCAGAATTAAGACAGATACAAATTAAACTAAAACTATTAAGCATAACAAACATTTTGTTCTTGAAGATAATTGTATTTTGATTGATGACTAAGTTATTAATATGTTATTGATATAAAAATGAATCAAAAAAAAGTAAGGTAGATGAAGAACCCTTCTTTATTTTTATTAAATTTATTGTGTTATTAAACTCACCCAATCAAAAATCCTTCAATTCTCAAATAAAAAAGAATAGAGGAAATCATATTTTTATACAATATCTTAGTTGAATTATCTATTATGAGCAATCAATTCAGTTGAATTCTATATCTACACATATTAAAATCCGAACAAGACAGTAATATATTTCCTAGATATTTGGATGGGAATTGACGAAAAACCACTATTAATATTAGTTTTTATTAGTGTTGAATATAAATATAAATGGGGCGTAGCCAAGTGGTAAGGCAACGGGTTTTGGTCCCGCTATTCGGAGGTTCGAATCCTTCCGTCCCAGATATTCTCTATAATCTATCATTCTATATAATCTATCAAATAAAAAAAAAAAAATGTCTCATCCCTTAATTTAACTTCGGTAACTTGAATTGCACTGCACCATATAAGATAGAATATCAAAAATAAATTTCAATGACAATTCTTTAGTCTATCTGATAAAAAAGTCTATCTGATAAATAAGATGATCTTCGAGTATTTCGATACTGATTTTAGCACTCAGTCTGAAAAAATAACAAAACAATTTCCAATTTTCCCCACATCAGTCTTTTTTATCGACTACTGCATTAAAAAAATTGGATATTTTTTTAACCAATTTCCTATTTATTTAAAATCATTAATGAGTTAATCCGAATCTGAATAGTTTTTTTTATATTATGATGATAAAAATATGTTTAAAACAAAACCTTATTCAAATAATGATATCTAGATGGAAAATTTAGAAATTGAATTTTTTTAATGATTTTGTAGGAGTCCGTGGAACTTGAATAAATGGGAGATAGGCAAATGCGTCCTAGGTACTCACTTGAAGACTTAAAAATAGCTTATTTCGTTTTTTTGTCTTATTTCTTGGAATATTTGAAAATTATCCAATAGAAATTAAGAAATTCAAATTTTTGATTTCTATGTATTGGTTGAACCGATGACTATTCAGGATTCCCTAATAAAATGAATTCCATACTAGTTCAAAACGTAAGGAATGTTATAGTAAAACTTCGTTTGAAATGATATGGTAAAAAGCAACGCGCGACTTGAAGGACATGATTAACTATGGATTCTTACATCTACCTTATTATACCCTAATAAATAATATTATTATACCCTAATAAATAATATTAATTTATTAAATAATAATTAAATAAAAAAAAAATTAATAATAAATAAAAAGAAATTAAAAATTTAATATTAATTAAAATTAAAAAAGAATTAATAAATAATAATAAATAATATTAATATAATAGTTATATATAATATAGCATATATTTGGAATTTTTTTGAATAATATTATATTCATAATATTATATTCTATATATATATGTTTAATATTGAGAATATTATATAGCTATAATATATATAGGAATAGGAAAGGAATGAGAGTGCTCCTAACTCGACATCATTTGTTTTGTTATATTTATACACTCGAAATCTCACTTTTTGTTGGGGTATAGTGTAAATCGAAATAGAAAGGATAAAATTCGAGCAAGTTTCAAATCCAAGAATAAAGTTTTTTAGAATTGACCAAATTTTTTTGATTCAAAAGTTCAAAAAGAAAGTATATGATGCAAGAATCAACCATTAATCTGATTCTTTTTTTGATAGAAAGAAATCACAAAAACTGATATGTTGCATCCAGTTTGAAAGGATTAAAGACCACCGAAGTAATGTCTAAATCCAACGATTCAAGGGAAAAATAAAGGATCCTGGACCGGTGAAATATCGTTTTCAATTGTCTCAACAATTTGATCAGAATGAAGAATCAAAATAGATTCTAAAAGAAACAAAAAGAAAGGCGATTATAGATCACTCAATCAATGAAATGCTTAAAGGATTTCCTTTGACCTATTTAAAAGTTCTCCAACTTGAGTTAAGAAAGTGCAGATGATTTTTTTTTTTTTTAGAAAGATTCAAATCATAGTTTAATTGATTTGATCATTTTAATGATTTTTCTCGAGCCTAGGAGGAGAAAACTTCTTATACGTTTCCGCGGGGGGGTTCTACCTCTATCCCAATGATCCGTTTATCGAATCCTTGCAATTGATTTGATGTTCAATGTCGAAAAGAAGGAAGAGATCTTTGGAAAAGTGGGTTTGTATTATTCGATAAAACAAAACCTATTTGAATGCTCAAGGTATTCTATATTTCCTTATAATTTCCTTATAAAATAAATCTATCTATTTTATATCTATATATTGTAATATATTCTATATATTTTTATATTTATTTCTATTTTTATTTGTATATTCTTTTTCTATCTTTGTATAGTATTTTTTTATTATTAAATTTTCGATTTCTATTTAATTTGAATTTGAGTAATTTATTTAGTTTTAGTATTTGATTTTTATTGAATTTTTTTTTATTAAATTTTATTGAAATTCAATTTCAATTAATTCTTTTGTTTTCTTCAGTGTATATTTATTTATGAACTCAAGATATTCACATTGATATTGACAAGAATGTATCAAATAAATATAATCCCATCTGAGGTAATGGGATTTTATCCGTCGATCTATTTATACCTGTTCTATCCATTAATTTGAATTGTTTCTTCATTCAAGCGATGGGTTTATTAGATTTGTTGTGATATAAAAGTTTTTTTTGATTGAAAATATATAGAAATTTAATGTTCTAATGAGAATTCACATTTATTTATCAAATTAGATTTATTATATATATTTTATTCTATTTCCATATATTAGAATAGAATATATTTATATAAAATATAAATATATAAGTATAATTATATAAGTATAATATATATAAATCAAAAATATATAAGTAAAAAAGTCTTTAAATAAAAAAAATAAAAAATATATACAATGTATACCTATATAAGTAGAATAGGTATTCTGAGTGAATCTTAGTATAATACTAAATAGAATATTCATTAAGTAGATAATATAACTAAAACTAAGAAATGGAAACAATAACTAAAAGTAAGAATAAATAGGGTAATCTAAAAAATTTTTATGTTATCTATATTTTTTAATCTTTTTGTCTGTTCAGGATTTATTTGAAATTCTTAATATTTTATTTCTTTTAATTTCTTGTT